AATGACTAGAAGTGCTACTGATAATAATGATCCACATAGAAGAGCTGCATAGCTCAATATCATCATACTTACGTGCATTATTAACCACTCGGATTGGAGAGCGGGTACTAATATTGCGGATTGATGTATTTCAGTTAAAAGACCTGAAGTAGCAAAGCCTTGGGTAAAAATAACACTTGACGCAGTTATTGTGCTTAAATTTTTTTTCTTTTTTTTGAAATACGGAACTATATGAATAACTGATAAACTCCATGAAAGAAAGATTAATGATTCATATAAATCACTTAGTGGGAAATGTCTCGAATAAATCCAACGAGTGACTAATAATCCTGTTATACATAAAAAAATAGCTATCATTCCCTTTTCTGACGAATCATATAGTTTTATGATTTCATCGACTAATAAGGTTATCAAATGAATTGTAATTACAATTGAAACGATTGAAAAGGAAATATGAGTTAATATATGCTCTAAAGTTGAAAATATCATAAAAAATGTTAAAAAGGAGGAATTCTGAAATAGAAATCAGAAATGGAATTCATTATATTGTATCTCTTTTACAAGATGGTCTGCCGCCACTCGGACTCGAACCGAGATGCTCTAGCACTGCTTCCTAAGAGCAGCGTGTCTACCGATTTCACCATAGCGGCTTGCTCGAACTCATAATAGCCTATTCATAGTCAATCGTCGAGATTGAAGGAGTTAATTCAATGAAATCTTTTTAGTAAAGATTCAAGTTGATGAAAAAAACTTCATTCAAATAGGAATTTGAAGGTTCATTTTTTTAGGGTGTCGGTTTTATTTACTTTAGGGCTTTGCTATAGTTTATGCTCTTCTCGAATCGAACTCTTGTAATTAGAAAGTTCGACCCTCTAGTTAGTGATAGAACTCAAAAATGTATTTTATCAATGAACACAAAATAGACCCTATTTTTGATTACTCAAAACTGACACATTATTTGGACAAAATATTCCATTGTTGATTGGGTTGAAAACGGGAGATCTATGGGAAATTGATATATTAATTATATTAATTCCGAGAAATAAGAAGTTATAAAGTTACACAAAAAGTTTTCTAAATAAAAATAACTAGAATCAATTAGTTTCAACGATTCATTAATTTTAACTAAAGATCTTATATTTGCCCTTCTATAGATATAGAGAAAAAAGAAAAACTTTCATTTTTCTAATTGTGAGAAATAAGTTGATGGGGAAAAAAGACTCCCCACCCCAAAATGAAAAAATAGACTAAAAATAAAGTTCAAACTTTGCATCTTGTCTTTTTTCAAAAGTTTTTTTTTAGAATTTAGTAAACTGAAGAATTCTTAGTTTACATATTCTAAGATCGAAGCGAGTTCCATTTCATATTTCATATTGATTAACCTCAAACAATAGGTAATGGAAATTTTTAATTTCATATTAGCGGCGAAATAAGCCAATTTTTCGATTCATATTATTACCGATTCATATTATTACAATGTTTTATTTTATGACTTATTTGTTTGTCGCACAAAAAAACCTTTTGAATTTCCGGTAGAAAGAGATTTACCTAATGACAACGCTTTTAAGGCTGCCCAATATCCCTTTCTTTTCCAAATATTTTTACGAATACGCTTTTTTGATATAGAAGTACGTTTTTTTGGAACTGCCATTTAAAAATTAAGAGGTTACTCGTTGTTATAGTTGGATGTGAAAGACATCTTTTGGTCAAAATGAATCGTTCTTTACTATTCATTATCTATTTATTCTCTAGATAAAATTCTCTTCATAAAACAAAAAAATAGAGATTTATGAAAATCGTATAAAATATGACTAGAAAAAGAAAATGCTATGTGATTTTTTCAACAAAAAGAGTTTTTCTATATACATACAATATTCGTAAGAAAGACTCATTTTTATTGATTGGTACCTTTATTTCTTTTTCTTTATGATTCACATTAGAATCCGCCGTTATGCCATAGAAATCTAATTAGTTGAACTTAATAAAAGAAAGAATCCAAAAAAAGACCTTCCTTTTTATCTCTGTCTATTTTCTTCGTTCTACATTTCATTTATAAGGAATAAAATATACCAAAGGGTTTAAGAAGCCATTGCCTAATGAAAACTTTAATCTTTTTCTACTAACCGGTCAAATTCGAGGAAAGAATACTCCTTAATTCCATTTTAAAATTTGAATGAGACTAGTAATTAAAGTAATTAATCTGTTAAAGGATACGTGGTTTGATAAAAGAGATCTTAGTGATTTTTTTATTAATTTTATTTGACCCCTTTCGATAAATAGAAAATGAAGTGAATTTTATATAAAATGTCGGATATTATAGCGTTTTCTATAATCTAGAAATGTTTTTTTTATTGAAATGGAAAATAATAAATCAATTCCATAATGAACTAGTTAATGATTTGGAACAAACTAACTAAAAGTTCTTATTTTATTAGGACAAGTTTTTGATCTTAGTTAATCCTATGATTCATAGCAGAATCAAGTACTCTTTTTAGAGTAA